AACTACTACCATATCATATACTTTTCTTATTTTATACTTTATTCTTTCATTTTAGTATTCTTTCATTTTAATGTCGTCTTTCTTATATTTCTTTTTTCTTCAGATGAAGATAAAACCCCAGAATACGCCCTTTCACAGGTCAAAGCGCGAAAGACACTTCGAACCTTTTTTTCTATTTACTTTATTTTATATCTGTTATCTGTCAGAAAAGAAAAAGGAGAATGAATTTTTCTATTATTAAATTCAATACAATATTAAATAAATAATAGGAAATTTGAAATGAAACGAAAGTCTTTTTATCGCACCTATTAATCTTATATATTATATAGATATAAATATCAATATAAATTGTGTTCTGGAATCAAAGAAAGATATTTTTAATTCCCTTAATATGTTTTATTATGTTTTATGTTGTGACTTCGAATAAACTTTTCTGTGGAATGGAGGAAGGAAATAGTAATTTATTCCTATAGAATAACTAGATAACTAGGAACAAAAAGATTGAATCAGAAATATCGACAGATTTTTTTTTTCGGAGTCCAAAGAAATATGAAAATGAAAGAAAAAAGCGGATCTACTGTTCCAATTTCATCTATATCGAATTTGACTATCAGAATAGTGGATATAGTCATGATTCAATGGGTTAGGTCCACTTACTTTTTCTTTTGTTGATTTCTAATCTAATCTTTACAATTGATTTGATTGGACTCCTATAAAATAGGAAAGTTTGACGATTTAAGAGCCAACTTATCATTATTCATTTTAATATAATAAACAAATGTTCAATTTTATAACTATAATTACTATATTAGTATACTCTAAATTCGAGTATAAATCATTATAATGTTAACCTTCTAATTTAATTTAGAATTTAGAAGAATTCTATTTATTCTATTTATTAGAAATATAGAGTTTCTTACCTTATTTATTGCAAATATTAACAATATCTCTATTCCCCCTTCAAATGGAATCTCCCTTCAAATAGAAATACTCCCGCGGGAGTTTTATGAAAAAAGGACAAAGCCCCTTATCGGATTTGAACCGATGACTTACGCCTTACCATGGCGTTACTCTACCACTGAGTTAAAAGGGCCCATTTGATTCAATTCCGAAATGAGCCAGCATGCGGATAATCCATATCTAGAGAAATAGATTCTACATCAAATCTATGTAAAGTAAATAGATTCTATATAATTTTTTATATTTTTTTTTCTATATTATCTATATTATTAGAATATAATAATATAAGAATATAATAATATAGAAAAATCTAAATAATATAGAAAAATCTAATGAAATTCATTCTATTGACAATTTCAAAAAACTGTTCATACTATGAGTATAATATGCTGACGATCGGGCAAATGTGCCCCCATCGTCTAGTGGTTCAGGACATCTCTCTTTCAAGGAGGCAGCGGGGATTCGACTTCCCCTGGGGGTAGGGTATTACGAAAGGAAGTTGATGGGGGATTCTTAAGAAGTCTGGAATTTTTTCTTCCTGGGTCGATGCCCGAGCGGTTAATGGGGACGGACTGTAAATTCGTTGGCAATATGCCTACGCTGGTTCAAATCCAGCTCGGCCCAATAATTCACTGATCCACCATGAAATGATATAACCCCTTTGTTCTTTCGAAATGTCTGATAAAAAAAAAAAGAAGTAAAAATTTCTGCTCTACTTGTTATTTATTTGATTTGCTTTCTTTTTTTACCACAAATTATGATCTTTCTGACGATCTAGATTCATATCAGGATTTGTAAGTAGAAAGTCTAAGAAAAAAAAAGTAATAGAAAGAAAAAAGAGTCTTTTTTTTTTTTTCATTGAAAGGTTGATTATCAATTGATTTTGAGATTTTTATTTGAAATAACGAAAAGATAACTAATAATTTGTGCCAGTATCACTAAAATATATATGCGCAAAATATATATGCGCGTGGATATCAATATTACCTACCACTCGCACTCTGTTACAACGAGGCGATTCCAATTTAAAATCTAAACAGAAAGTGTTTGAATGAAATCAGAAGAATATGTATGCTGTATTTCGTTTCCCTGGGATTGTAGTTCAATTGGTCAGAGCACCGCCCTGTCAAGGCGGAAGCTGCGGGTTCGAGCCCCGTCAGTCCCGACAAATCCAATAAACAATAATCCAATAAAAAAAAATACATCAATTCATCTCTTCATTTTCTGTAAAAGGGGTACAAATAGCAGAATTTCGTTCCCAAAGGGGATCCTTATTATTATTTTATATTATTTATAGATTTTATATTTATATATTTATTTTCTTTATTTTCGTTTTTCATCAAAGCAAATACAAATATGGTCATTTTCATTTCTTCAACTAGTATCGATGGAGATGGATAAAGACACATGTGGATTAGTACAATTATTGGTAGCGTCATATTCAGGATTCTAAGAGAGACCTCACTGAATTTGGCCTTTTCGATTCCTCCCGATCCGTATAATGAAATCGAATCGAGTACCCTATCTTTCCCGGTAGCACATACACAAATAGAATTCTTATTTGTACGATACAAAATGACTTTAATTTCTTTGATAAAATCCTTTTAATCGGAAAAGTCTCTTCTTTTTTCGCTCCGATTTTGTGTAACCTCAATTATTTGAAACAATCTATCTCATTCAAATTGTACACTGAAGTTTTGATATATTATATGGCTCCCATTCCTAATTCAATCAAGTAAAGAGTATATTAATAAAATAAAAATCAAATAAGGACTCTGCCTCTCTTAGAGAGAGAGGGAATGGATAATCTTTTTTAAGGGTTTATGCCGAAGAAAAAACAAACTCTAAAAAAAAAAGTGAATTTGGTAGAATATTCGATTTTTTTTATACTGTACTAGGACTTATCTTTATCACACTTTTTTTTTTGTTTTCCAATCCAATAAGATTAGATCATTCAAAAAAGGAGTTTAGAACATAACTCCCCCTTTCCCATTTCGCTTCTATTGTTTGTTTGGGTTTGTTTTTGTTTTGTTTGTAACTTATGTAAGTTTAAAGACGATTAGATGATACTTAGTCAGATGATTGTACAAGGAAGGAGATAGTTTTATAGAAAAGAAAGAATGGAAAAGAATGATAAATAAAGTAACAAAGTAAGGAAATTTTCGATTGGATCAGGAATCCATTTTTGGATTTGGTATGAATAAATGATCTTTCTATGTTATACTATTCAATTCTCGACGATAAATCGATTTGAGAGTTCAGATATTGTTATTCATGATATTGATCTGATTCGATATCATCGAGATGGAATTCATCCCATTGAATTTAGAGGCGAAAGATTTCTCATCTCTTATGGGATTAAATCCCGAATTATTGTGAAGTAAAGAAAAACGAAACGATGAGATTATGGAAGTAAATATTCTCGCATTTATTGCTACTGCACTGTTCATTCTAGTTCCTACTGCTTTTTTACTTATAATATATGTAAAAACTGTTAGTCAAAGTGATTAATTTGAATGAAACTTGACTTCTTAGTTCTTATCAATATCAAGAATTAACGAAATAAAATGAAAAGAATTCCAATTTTGCGTTTTAGCTGAAATGAGCGAACTAGAATCAGCAGGATTCTATGAGATCCGATAGTATGGTAGAAAGTAATATATTTACTACCATACTATCTATTTTTGTTATTCTAGTATATAAAGTTGTACTGTAGAAAGATCTGGGCTTAATATGGATCAATCTAGAATGTCATCTTCATATTCATATATAGATAGATATATAGACAATAGATATTAATTATCTATATGGAATGTACATAAGCTATATGGAATGTACATAAGGTTCAAATTTGATTTCTTTTCTTCATATGTTTGATTTGTGTTGGTTCCAATTAATCTGGAATAGTTGAAAGGCGCCTCTTACTCTTATGATTCCAATTCCTGGATTTCTGATTATTTTCAATATGAATCCCAGAATCCATTGAAATAATCAAATCAATGAAAAGAAAAAAAAAAAAAGAATAGTTGGGGTATGTATTAATAAACTAAAAGAAAATCAAGAAATCTTTTTTTAGCATTCCAAAGAAGTAATTAATTGAACACATCCAAGGAAAGGAGTTTTATAAAAACTTTTTCAGATTTCGACGAAAAGAAAAGGATTAGTAAACCCCGCCGATTTTAAATCTTTGAATCATAATATGAAATGAGTCAAGTCAATAAAGTATAGCATAAATCGAATTTATAAAACGAAAATAATAAAAAAAAATACTAAACTAAGTACTAAGTACGCAATATGTGACTTCTCCAAGAAAATATCTTAGTATGCGGAATATCCCGTTAGAGAATCACTATGTCTATTTTATTTCCCGTAGAAAATCACTTAATTTAATAACTTTTAAATAACTAAAAAAAGAACTACTTTCTTTTGTCTTTGAACCGGAAAAAGGCAAACAAATAAAAAGTAAAAAAGGTTCCGCTGCTCCTTATTGTCCATATATAACTCTGATAAGAGCCGGTTTATCATAATAAAGAATTTAGGAAGAATTCGGTTGGAATAACTTTCCTATCATTTGTATTCTTTTTACTTTTGAAATATGAACACTGGAATCATTAAAATATTTATTTGATTATGATTAAAAGAGTATTATTCAAATATTATTCATAGAATAAATTACTCCACTCGAATCGAATAGAATTTTGAAATTGAATTCAATTATTGAATTCAATTTCAATATAAATAGTTCAATTTAAAATAGTTAAATTAAAAAGTCTTTGCAGAACGATCTATAAAAGAATTTATAGAGTTTCATTTCTCAACTCAATTAGTAGTATCCCTAGAGTCCACTTCTTCCCCATACTACGAGTGAAAGGGAAAATGTAAAGACTACCATCAAAGCAGCCCAAGCGAGACTTACTATATCCATGTGAATTATGTCCCCTATCTCTATGAATATGAAGAAATTTTGCTAGTATTGTTCACTTTTTTCCATTATTTTTCACTAATAATAGTCACTAATAATAATATTAGTCACTAATAATAATATTAGTATCGCTGGTGCAGAGTAAAAAAAAAAAAAAAGATTTTGTCCAATACCATTGATGAAACAATCCAAAAAATCCAATTCAATTAATTAGAACCAATTAATTATAAGAAGTTCTTGTATGATTGCTAGTAGAATCGGGAAAGATTAAGCGCAAACAAAATAAGCAGCAGTGCTCTTGGAAATATCAATATCACGAGTCTTTTTCCTCCGCTGTTTCTATTGGGGACAATATATCAGCAAAACAGAATAAGGTATTTCGCGTCTTTTGTTGATCAGGCGACACCCGGATTTGAACTGGGGAAAAAGGATTTGCAGTCCCCCGCCTTACCACTCGGCCATGTCGCCAAGGCAATAGAAATAAAAAATAGACGAAAATACCCCCCCCTTTTTTTATTACTAAACTTCTTTTTTTTTGTACTTTTGTATTTTTTTTGTACTTTTGTACTTGTATCTTGAATCCCATTTTTCTTAATCTGAATCCCTTTCCTAAAAGAAATCCTTCCTTTTTTGGATTGGATCTATCTCTTTGATTAATTTTGTATAGTATGTCAAATGTCAAAACACGCACTATCTGAATTCTTTCTCCTTTCTATTGAAAGGAAAAACAAAATGTGAATTTTCAGTCACAAAAGCCGAAATTCAGGACAAATTGGAACCGTTAACTATTGACTGAAAATTCATGAACGATTCTCGAATTTGAATCTAAATTTGAATCTAAAATTGTATTTCCCGAATGATATAAGAAAATAAAAATGGATATCTAACTATCTAGTATTGATTCTTTTCAATAAAAAAAAGCCTTCTCCATTTCAATTATAACAACAATTATGAGTATATGTAAACCCCAGAACATAAATTATTACACGTATACCTCTAATCAGATATCTTATCTGTTTATGATTCCTATAGAAAATCGATATTTTGATAGAGCACGCCATGCGCTGTACAGAATAGACCCGCAATAAAAGGAAAGACATATATATAGATAGCTATAGTTCTATCCGCGTATGCTTAATAAAGCTTTCGTCTGCGCTTCAACAAACTCTATTAAAATAAAAAAAAAATAGATAAAAAAAAATATCTCGTCTGTTCGGTGCGAATCCTTTTTTTTTTTTTTGAACTGAACAAGGAAATCCACGAAAAAAAGGAAAAAAGCTAAGTGCTAAAAAAACAACTTTATATTGTTTCTAACTATTGGGTTTTTATCTCATCGAAGAGATCAAATCCCGAATTATTTATTTCACTTGTATTGGAATATGTAATATCTTGTATTGGAATATGTAATATCATAAATAATAGTAGAAATTGAATCACTTTTTGTTATTCTATATAAAATTCCATAAGTCTAAGTTAAGTGGAATTTCTCAATTCTTTTCCAGTTGTATCTGTTGCAAATTCCAATTTGAGTAGAAAATCAAAATTCTCTTTATTCCTCCGTTCATACGTATTTCAGACATTCCATATTCATATATGGAGTTAGATAAAATTTTATGTGATTCTGTAAACAGAATAGCAATTCCATCAGTGCTGATCGATCCATATAATTGGATGAAAAACGATCCAATAATGGGATTTTTTTTTTCAATAAATGGGAAATTTAAAATGCTTGGGGATGGAAATGGGGGAATGTCTACAATACCTGGATTTAATCAGATACAATTTGAAGGATTTTGTAGGTTCATTGATCAGGGCTTAGCAGAAGAACTTTATAAGTTTCCAAAAATTGAAGATAGAGATCAAGAAATTGAATTTCAATTATTTGTGGAAACATATCAATTAGTAGAACCATCGATAAAAGAAAGAGATGCTGTATATGAATCACTTACATATTCTTCTGAATTATATGTATCCGGGGGATTAATTTGGAAAAACAGTAGGGATATGCAAGAACAAACAATTTTTATTGGAAACATTCCTCTAATGAATTCCCTGGGAACTTCTATAGTAAATGGAATATACAGAATTGTGATCAATCAAATATTGCAAAGTCCTGGTATCTATTACCGGTCAGAATTGAACCATAACGGAATTTCGGTCTATACCGGCACTATAATATCAGATTGGGGGGGAAGAGTAGAATTAGAGATTGATAAAAAAGCAAGGATATGGGCTCGTGTGAGTAGGAAACAGAAAATATCTATTTTAGTTCTATCATCAGCTATGGGTTTGAATCTAAGAGAAATTCTAGAGAATGTGTGCTACCCCGAGATTTTCTTGTCTTTCCTGAGCGATAAGGAAAAAAAAAAAATTGGGTCAAGGGAAAATGCCATTTTGGAGTTTTATCAACAATTTACTTGTGTAGGCGGAGGTCCAGTATTTTCTGAATCCTTATGTAAGGAATTACAAAAGAAATTTTTTCAACAAAGATGTGAATTAGGAAGGATTGGTCGACTAAATATGAACCAGAGACTGAATCTTGATATACCTCATAACAATACATTTTTGTTACCGCGAGATATATTGGCAGCCGCGGATCATTTGATTGGAATGAAATT